AGTGGAAATAGTAATCAAAGCGAGAATTTCAGTCTAGGATCCCCCCCGAATAGTAGGGATTTCACTCTACAAGAAAGTTCTAACGATCTCGATGTAACTCAAAAATACAGGCATTTGTGGGTTCAGTGCGAAAGTTGTTATGGCTTAAATTATAAGAAATTCTTGAAGCCAAGAATGAATATTTGTGAACAATGTGGATATTATTTGAAAATGAGTAGTTCAGATAGAATTGAACTTTCGATTGATCCAGGTACTTGGGATCCTATGGATGAAGACATGGTATCGTTGGATCCCATTGAATTTCATTCGGAAGAGGACCCTTATAAAGATCGTATTGACTCTTATCAAAGAAAGACAGGATTAACCGAGGCTGTTCAAACAGGCACAGGCCAACTAAACGGCATTTCCGTAGCAATTGGAGTTATGGATTTTGAGTTTATGGGGGGTAGTATGGGATCCGTAGTAGGCGAGAAAATCACTCGTTTAATTGAGTATGCTACAAATAAATGTTTACCTCTTATTCTAGTGTGTGCTTCTGGAGGAGCACGGATGCAGGAAGGAAGTTTGAGCTTGATGCAAATGGCTAAAATATCTTCTGTTTTATATGATTATCAATTGAATAAAAAGTTATTTTATGTATCAATTCTTACATCTCCTACAACTGGTGGGGTGACGGCCAGTTTTGGTATGTTGGGGGATATCATTATTGCTGAACCCAACGCCTACATTGCATTTGCCGGTAAAAGAGTAATTGAGCAAACATTGAATAAGACAGTGCCTGAGGGTTCACAAGCGGCCGAATTTTTATTCCATAAGGGCTTATTCGATCCAATCGTACCACGTAATCCTTTAAAGGGCGTTCTGAATGAGTTATTTCAGCTCCACGCTTTCTTTCCGTTAAATCAAAAATTATTAAGTACAAAAGGTAAAGTAAATAATAAATAAGTAAAATAGTAAATATGTGAATTGCATCTTATTACCTATGTCTAGGAAAAGCCCAGTCTTGTACATTTCTATATATCTTCATATTTTTCGAGAATCCCTTTTTTTATTTATTTTTACACGAAATCCCCTCTACTGGATCAGATTCTCCATTTTTTTATACTAATTTCAAATAATTTAATCTTTCAATAACTTTTATTTTAATAACTTTTAATAATTCAATTTAAATAAAAAGTTTCTTAGGCTTATATAAAATATATAAATTCAAAAAAAAAAAAATGGAAAATTCAGAAAATTCCAGCTAAGACAATTCAAATTCTAAGACAAGACAAAGATACTAAAATAAGAATAAAACAAGAGTAAAACAAGTAAATTATCAGACATTTCGTGTAAAAAAATAACAAAGTACATTTATTTAGTTCTAAACTCCTTGCACTTTATTATATATGCTCACTTATATATACTATATATAATTATATACGAATTCTAATGATCATAAAATATCTTTTTAACAATATAAAAAAAATAGGTACAAATAAAAAATAGAGGTGCCCAGTATATGACAATTTTCAACAATTTACCCTCTATTTTTGTGCCTTTAGTGGGTTTAGTATTTCCGGCAATTGCAATGGCTTCTTTATCTCTTCATGTTCAAAGAAATAAGATTCTTTAGATGCTATGGGGGCAATTTTCATCTATTTTTTTTTTCAAGACTTAGATTTAAGCGTGGATCATAAGACAGATACCCATTTACTCGAAGATGATATAACGGGTATAGTGCACGCTTTAAACAGAAATCAAAGATTTCTTATACAGGAATAAATAGGATCTAGGAATAGATGAGCTATTTGAAATTGAAAATCAATCGAAATTGGGTTCGACCCATAAAAGAAATGTAAGACCAATTTAGTCAGATGCGTGTAGATAAGGGATCATATGAAGGGGCTTATTAGTTTAGATCTAACGAATTTTTACTAAAGAGTAACATCCAAATACTGCGAGTTGATGAAAGTTATTTCAGAAACAAACAAAATCAAGTCAAATTCATTTGGGCGAGTTTCCCACTTCCAATAAAATGCAACTGGATCTAATATGAGTTGCCGATCAGAACATATATGGATAGAACTTATAGCGGGGTCTCGAAAAACAAGTAATATCTGCTGGGCTTTTATACTTTTTTTAGGTTCATTAGGATTTTTTGTTGTTGGATTTTCCAGTTACCTTGGTAAAAATTGGATATCTTTATTTCCGTCTCAGCAAATAATTTTTTTTCCACAAGGGATCATTATGTCTTTCTATGGCATCGCTGGTCTATTTATTAGCTCGTATTTGTGGTGTACAATTTTGTGGAATGTAGGTAGTGGTTATGATCGATTCGATAGAAAAGAACAAATAGTGTGTATTTTTCGTTGGGGATTTCCGGGAAAGAATCGTCGCATCTTACTCCGATTCTTTATGAAAGATATTCAGTCGATTAGAATACAAATTAAAGAGGATATTTATGTTCGACGTACCCTTTATATAGAAATCAGAGGACAGGGAGCAATTCCTTTGACTCGGACCAATGAAAATTTAACTCCACGAGAAATTGAACAAAAAGCAGCGGAATTGGCCTATTTCTTGGATGTGCCAATCGAAGTATTTTGAAATGAACTCAATCAAAAATGAAAAGTTTCTTAGTCTTAGCAGGAAGGAAAAAATACTCAAATCCTTTTTTGTCTTGGTTCTATAGGCATAAGTTAACGGAGATCTCATCACACTAGTAGAGAATCTATATATATACTATTTATATTATATATGTAAATTATATACTATATATATGATATATGTAATATTAAGAAACAATTCTAAAACGAAACTTTTTTACCCGTCAAATTGTTTTTATGTGTATGGAAATCCACTAAATTCACTAACAAAAGAAGTAAGAAATCGAAATAATAGATGCATCTCATACATCAAAAGAAGGCATGTCGGAATAATAATATAGACTAAAGAAATTCGATCTTTTTCTTTTCAATATTGGATTTGAAATTTATCTGTTAGATAGGAATAGATCATATCTTGTAAATTTTCCTTCTTTTATCAATCCACCTTTCTTTTTATCCTTTTTTTTGGCTCCTTAATGAAGCAAAGCATTCGATTTCGATCGCTTAGAATGTGAAAACTTTGCTTTTTTTCTTTTATCCTTCATTTTTGATCATGACATCATAATAATAGTTTTCAGAAATCTCTTTCAATTATTCCGGGGAACTGGGGGCGATTGACCCGTTTATTTAATTTTTTTTTTTTTAGTGGAGTTGCTATTTTGATATAAAAGAATTCTTTCGTTTCGAAATCCAAATGTAAATCTTTCTTAAGTGCTTTCCGTATTCTTCTAAATCTAAATTCAGGGGCGAACCAAAATGATTTCCAAATAAAAAAAAAGGGGGGGAACAGATTTCTAGGTTTCAAACCTTGAATTTCGGTTTGATAGAAATTCAAGATCATATAGAGTGGACGAATGAGGTGAGTTCATTAAAAATTCACAGATGAAAAAAATGGAAAAAAAAGCATTCATTTCTCTTCTATATCTTATATCTATAGTATTGTTGCCCTGGTGGATTTCTTTTTCGTTTAAAAAAAGTGTGGAATCCTGGATTATTAATTGGTGGAATACTAGTAAATCCGAAATTTTTTTCAATGCTATTCAAGAAAAGAGTATTCTAGAAAAATTCATAGAATTAGAACAAATCTTTTTGTTGGACGAAATGCTAAAGGAAGAACCAGAAACACCTCTACGAGAGTCTGTTATCGCAATCCACAGAGAAACGATCCAATTGATCAAGATGTACAATGAGGAGCGTATCCATACGATCTTGCACTTCTCAACAAATATAATCTGTTTCATTATTGTAAGCGGTTATTATATTTTAGGTAATGAAGAACTATTTATTCTTAATTCTTGGGTTCAAGAATTTCTATATAATTTAAGTGACACAATAAAAGCTTTTTGTATTCTTTTATTAACCGATTTATGTATAGGATTTCATTCACCCCACGGGTGGGAACTAATGATTGGCTCTGTCTACAAAGATTTTGGATTTGCTCATAACGATCAAATTATATCCGGTCTTGTTTCCACCTTTCCAGTCATTATCGATACAATTTTGAAATATTGGATTTTCCGTTATTTAAATCGTGTATCTCCACCACTTGTAGTGATTTATCATTCAATGAATGACTGAAGAATGGAATGATTCACCTATCCAATTAGAATGTTTATTATTTTTATTTTGCCCGTAAGCAAAATAAGCAAAATCTTCTTGTTTTATACATTTTTTGATATAGATCTAAAATCTAAGAGATTGGTATTGCTCTTCTATTTTACTCTTCTATTTTTATTTTAATAAAAATTTTTCAAATTTTATTTTCGTTAAATAGCAGCGTCGTGGGTAGGGAACGATACTCTCGATCTACCTAATTTTATTGTAGAAATTTTGAGATCAACCATTGTACCATGCAAACTAGAAAGACTCCTTTTTGGATAAAAGAAGACATTACTCGCTTCATTTCTGTATCGTTTATAATATATATAATAACTCAGATATCCATTTCAAATGCATATCCGATTTTTGCACAGCAGGGTTATGAAAATCCACGTGAGGCAACTGGCCGTATTGTATGTGCCAATTGTCATTTAGCTAATAAGCCCGTGGATATTGAGGTTCCGCAAGCGGTATTGCCTGACACTGTATTTGAAGCAGTTGTTCGAATTCCTTATGATATGCAACTGAAACAAGTTCTTGCTAATGGTAAAAAGGGAGCTTTGAATGTGGGAGCTGTTCTTATTTTACCGGAGGGGTTTGAATTAGCCCCTCCAGATCGTATTTTGCCAGAGATGAAAGAAAAGATGGGCAATCTATCTTTTCAGAATTATCGCCCCACTAAAAAAAATATTCTTGTCGTAGGTCCGGTTCCTGGTCAGAAATATAGTGAAATTACCTTTCCTATTCTTTCTCCGGACCCCACTACTCACAAAGATATTCACTTCTTAAAATATCCCATATATGTAGGCGGAA